CAATTGCACCTATCAAAGCAACTAAAAGAATTATGGAAATGAGTTCAAATGGAAGAAAAAAATCTGTTGCTAAATGAATCCCAATTTGTTGACTATTACTTATCAAGTCCTGCTCTATAATCTGGTTTGATCTTGTAGTCCAAATAATCCCGTACCATGACGTATCTGGGATAGTAGTAATTAGTGAAACAAAAATACTTGTACAAACCAGTGAAGTGAATCCATCTCCAACAGTCCAAAGGTGGAAATCATTGTAATATTCTGAACCATTCATGAACATCACAGCAAATATGATTAAGACATTTATGGCTCCCACATAAATAAGAAGCTGTGCAGCGGCTACAAAATGGGAGTTCGATGGAATATGGAATAAGGATATACAAACAAGAACAAATCCTAATGAAAAGGCAGAATAAATTGGATTGGTAAGCAATACTACTCCTAGACCCCCTAATATAAGACCTGATCCCAGAAATACTAAAAGAAAATCATGTATTGGTCCCGGTAAATCCATTATATGTAAAATACGAGATAAATAAGTCGAAATGTTTCATGACCTTATTGACCGGACCAGGAAAAAGGAAGGTACCCTTTTTTTATGATACGTTACTAATTGAATGAAATCCTAATGGAGTGCAAATTGCTGTAGATACAATTATTGTACTAATTCCATTCTCTAGCCGAAAGAGTCATTTTAAATTAGATATTTCCAAAACATCACGAATATATGAATAGGTTTTCAATCTAAATCAAGACGCGATTCTCACCAATCAATAGTTATGATTTGTAATTATTCACCAAGCAAAATGAAATGAGTGAAACTCATTTAGATCAACCCCGAATCTTAGTAATTGGTAATCTTTTTTGAATTGAGGGGTTTGCCCATGGCTATTTTTATTTGAGTCGAATTTATAATTGTTCGAATTGTGTAATCTCCAATTATTGACATTGGTAACCGACCCAAAGCTATTTGATTATAATTCAATTCATGACGATCATAAGTGGAAAGCTCATATTCTTCAGTCATTGATAAACAGTTTGTTGGACAATACTCGACGCAGTTACCACAAAATATACAGATTCCGAAATCAATACTGTAATTAAGCAATCGTTTCTTTCGAATATAAGTTTCCAATCTCCAATCAACAACAGGTAGATCTATAGGGCATACCCGAACACATACTTCACAAGCAATGCATTTATCAAATTCAAAATGGATTCGACCGCGGAAACGCTCCGATGTGATCAATTTTTCATAAGGATATTGAATAGTTACAGGTAAACGATTCACGTGGGATAAGGTAATCATGAAACTTTGACCGATGTACCTTGCAGCGCGTACTGTTTGTTGACCATAATTCATGAACCCGGTTACCATAGGGAACATAGTGTGAATATCTATAAATAATTTAATGTTTCTTTCTCTTGTTTGAAAGAAGTCATGAATCTAAAATATTGTATTCCTTTACAGTGAAAGGAGTTGGGAAGAGGTTGTCAATAATAGATTACCTAGAGAAATAGGTAAAAGAAATTTCCATCCAAGATTTAATAGTTGGTCCATTCTGATCCTAGGCAAAGTCCATCTTGTTACGATAGGAATGAACAAGAACAAATAAGCTTTAGCTAATGTAATAACGATACCAATTGTCGTTCCAAAGACTGCACCCACTTTATTTATTCTGAAAAGTTCAGGAATGAATATGTACGGAATAGAGAGATTCCAACCGCCCAAATAAAGAACTGTTACAAATAATGAAGAAACTAGTAGATTTAGGTAGGAAGCAACGTAAAAGAAACCAAATTTGATACTTGAATATTCGGTTTGATAACCTGCTACTAATTCTTCCTCTGCTTCTGGTAAATCAAAAGGTAATCTCTCACATTCCGCCAGGGAAGAAATTAGAAAAACGAGAAACCCTATGGGTTGACGCCACAAATTCCACCCCCCAAAACCATATTTTGACTGCGCCTCAACTATATCAACTGTACTTGAACTGTTAGATAATCATAGTCGGCGATAACATCACTGTTCCCATCGCTATTACAGAACCGTACATGAGACTTCAGCTTCATACGGCTCCTCGAGGGCCACAAAATATAAGGACCCATTTCATTTAGTATTATCTCGATATGTTTAGTTAGATAGAGTAAAGATGCATCGAAGAGTCCAAAATTTAGACCAATGGAATTCTGTCTGCTATGCTATAATATAAAAAAAAAAAAGGGTGCTTCCGAATTGATCTCATCCTTTATAATATATGGATCTCATCCTTTATAATATAAAAGATAGAATTTAAATTTTTCTTTGTTCAGTAATAACTTAATCCTTCAATAAAATACCCGTTCTATCAATAGAACTTTCGACCCATATCTTTCGATTACAAAAAAAAAAAAAGAATTAGACATTACATTAGTTCATGAATCATGATAAGAACTCTATCTATAAGAACTCTATCTATATGAATATGGATAGAAGAAAAAAAAAGATCTCTTATTTCTTTTCTATTCCAATTGCATTCCACTTCTTTCGTTCTTGTTCTTCTTTCTCAGAAAAGGGGACACTAAAAAAAAATAATAAAGGATTACTTCGTTCCTGATAGTTGTTTCTTTAATCAGTGAATAGGAGCATACTCTGGATCAGAATCGCGGGGAAGTACTGCTTGATGATTTCTACCAACTTAAAGCCCCATTAGGATTCCTTTTCTGGATAGAAATATCCCTTTGGATAACTTCCATTATCTCCATTACTAATCCTTTGTGTACCTTGGTGTTCCTAACCACCCACTCATTTTTGCTCGATCCCCGTTATGGTAATACATACAATAGTAAAAACCCCATACAGTTGATCTTTTGCACCCGCTTCAAGCTATAATGACTAATCAACTTGGGGTAAACAGCGTCTACCACTTATGTTTACTTTCGCTTAACCCTTGTACATAGGGAATGAGGCTCGATCTTTTTACTGCGAATTTAGAAGCAGTTTTGTTTCACTCATATAACTATCTAATTTAGTTCATCAACCTGAACGATAAAAAAAAAAATTAAGATATCTATTCAATACATTCAACTTCTTTTCTAGAAAGAAAAGAAAGGAAATAGGTAAAAGTGCATGTCCCAACGAATCACACGTAGAGATATTGATAACACACATGGAGTTAATGGTATTTCATAACTAATGGATTGAGCAGCAGCTCGTAGACCACCTAAAAAGGAATATTTATTATTCGATCCATATCCTGACATAAGAAGTCCAATAGGAGCAATACTTGAAATGGCGATCCATAAAAAAACACCTATACTGAGATCGGCTAGAACAAGACGATATCCAAAAGGAATTACTGAATAACTTAATAGAATTGATATGACTGCTATAGATGGTCCGATACTGAATAAACGACTATCTCCTCTAGATGGGAGAAGATCCTCTTTGAAAAGGAGTTTGGTCCCATCCGCTAGAGCTTGAAGAATTCCCAGAGGACCCGCATATTCAGGTCCAATACGTTGTTGGATCCCTGCGGATATTTCTCTTTCTAACCATACAATTACTAGTACACCTATTGTGATTCCCGATACAGTAGTAAAAATAGGAACAAATAGCCATATGAGCCCATAGACCTCTTTTAAGGATTCCGATCTGGAAAAAGAATTGATAGCTTGTACTTCTGCCGTATCAATTATCATTTCAACGATCAACTTCTCCCATAATGATATCTATACTACCTAATATCGTCATAATATCAGCCAATTTCATTCTTTTAACTAGCTGAGGAAGAATTTGCAAATTGATAAAACCCGGTGGACGAATTTTCCATCTCCAGGGAAAAACACTCTGATCTCCTATCAGAAAAATTCCCAATTCCCCTTTTGGGGCTTCCACTCTGACATAAAGTTCTTGTTTCGACAATTCAAAAGTGGGAGAAGTCTTTTTACTAATGAATCGATATTCAAAATCATTCCATTCTGAATCTCTTGCTCTATCAAAACGTCGGACTTCCAAATTCTCATAAGGCCCCCCCGGAATTCCTTCCAGAGCCTGTTGAATAATTTTTATGGATTCCGTCATTTCAGTGATTCGTACTAAATAACGAGCTAACGAATCCCCTTCTTTTTGCCATTGAACTTCCCAATCAAATTGGTCGTAACACTCATAATGATCAACTTTACGAAGATCCCATTGGATTCCGGAAGCTCGTAGCATTGGTCCGGATAAACCCCAATTAATTGCTTCCTCTCCACCAATAATGCCCACGCCTTCCACTCGTTCCAAAAAAATGGGATTCCGTGTAAGAAGTTTTTGATATTCAGTAACCCCCGTTAAAAAAAAATCGCAGAAATCTAAACATTTATCTATCCAGCCATGAGGTAGATCAGCAGCTACTCCTCCGATACGGAAATAATTATGCATCATTCGCATACCTGTGGCAGCTTCGAATAGATCATATATCAATTCTCTCTCTCTGAAAATATAGAAGAAAGGGGTCTGTGCACCGATATCCGCCATAAAAGGGCCAAGCCATAACAAATGAGAAGCTATACGACTTAGCTCCAACATAATTACTCTGATATAGCTGGCTCTTTTAGGTACTTGAATATTTCCCAACTGTTCTGGTGCATTTACGGTTATTGCCTCTGTGAACATAGTAGCTAAATAATCCCAACGTGTTACATAAGGCAGATATTGTATAATTGTTCGGTTTTCCGCAATTTTTTCCATCCCTCTGTGTAAATAACCTAATATAGGTTCACAGTCAATAACATCTTCACCATCTAGAGTAACGATGAGTCGAAGAACACCATGCATTGATGGGTGATGAGGACCCATATTGACTATCATGAGGTCTTTTTTTGTAGCTGGTACAGTCATATGTTTTTTACCCGATTCATTATTCCATGAATTGCTGAAAACGAAACGAAGTTCATCAAAATTCAAAATCTAAAAAGAATTCCAAATGAATCCTCAAATTAACGAATTCTGGGCTCCCGAATATTTAATTGACCAATTAATTCTTTATAACGTACTCTATTTTTCTTTGACAAATAAGCCAGCAGTCGTTGACGTTTTCCCAGAATTTTCCGTAGACCCCTCTGAGATAAATAGTCTTTTCTGTGCAATTCTAAATGGGAAGTAAGTCTCCGTATCTTATTGGTGAAACTGAATATTTGAAATTCAACGGAACCCCCACTTCTTTCTTTTTCATCTTGCGAAATAACTGAGATAAATGCATTTTTGACCATAAAAAGAATTCTTCTCCTACTTTTCTTTCTTTTCTACAGATATGGATTTGACCGAAGATATGGGTTTTACCGATCAGTAATAATAATATAATAATGCCAATTATTTAAATTTTAAATCTGGTATACACAAAAATATGAATTTATTTATGTACTACCTTTTCTATCAAATAATCATCAATCCATTTAATTTTCAATTTGATTTGGATAGGGATATAACAGGAAGGGATAGTATATTTCTGTATTCACAAAAGAAAATCATTTGTACCTAAGAAAAGAGAATTCTGTTGATTCATTTCTAGATCTAATTGATACGTCATTGAATGAGTATCATGTACCGGACTGTAATGTAATACAACGCATATGTACATCTGTTTGCCCTCATATACCATACATGACACGTGATTGATAGATAGGAAATGTACTATCAACGAATTTTCAATCGTGGATACATATGGATCCTTGACATACTGAAACGACTGCCATTATTGGTATCAAACCAATAGCGATTCATACAAGCTAAATCTTCTAATTGATAATTGGGCCAAAGCAAGAACTTTAATTTCATGTTAATGTATTTTATTGGATCTGTATCAAGATGTTTGTCCTTATCCAAAAATTGACTACAGTTCCTTACATAGTTCCCATTGCAAAATACTGAATTTCTATCCCCAGCATTCCCATTCTCCGAATTGAAACAAATTAGAATTCTGAATTCTCTACGACGTCTAGATGATAAAATCTTTTCAGGAACAAGCAAATCATAATAATTTTCGTCTTGATTCCCAACTACCCTTTCATGTCTTGCAATAGATTTATCAAAATCATTTTTATCAACATATCTTTTTTCTCGACATTCTCGGTTCGTTTGATGCTTACTCTTATGGACTAATGAAATACCTATGGTTTGATACATAAGAAATTGTACATCCCATTTTATAGATGGAGGAATTGGTTCGATACTCAATATCTTTTTTTTTTTCAATTTTTTAAGAGTTAGATCTTTCTGAGTCAGCATTATATCTAGACTTATTTCTCCTCTTTGAATAGAGGATATAGCGATTTCCTTTGGATTTCTCAGTCTAAGCAGGAGACAATATACCTTGATATTCTTGATTATTCTTTGATTCAAAGGATCATCCCATCTCAATTGAAAAAGGAAATATCTTTTCAGGAAAAACTTTAGTTCCGCTTTCGTGTTGTTCTTGAATTGATTTTTCTTCATACGTTCTGATCCCGCATAATCTTCTTGACCATCTGTTTGTTGGTTTAATAGAATTGACCCAAGATTCCCTTGGTTTTGTACATCTGATCCAAGATCTCCTTGGACCGATAGTTCCTTTTCTTCTTGATTTCTATTCTTTAATTCAAAATTTCTTTTTTCATTAGATGATATACAAAGACCCTCTTTTTGTTTTCCATTTATGTTTTTATTTTCAGTAACGCTTTCATTTCCATTTAAATTCAAAAAAAGTAATTTGATTGGTATGACCCATGGTTTCATCTTATATGCATTATAAAATAGCACAAATTCTGGGAAGAACCAAAGTTTCAGATTCGATATGGAATGATTGAATATTTCTTTATTCATTCCCATCCAATCAAAAAAAGTTTTTTTTTGATTAGATGGGTTGATATCTTGCTGAATCGTGAAAAAAAAAGCATCTTTCTTATCCCCTTTTTCAATTATTTGATCATCAGTGGTCCCAGTCTTAGTATTTTTCTTAATGTCGGCGCCAAGACTCATATCGGTCCAGGTCTCAATAAAAATCTTCTTTCTACGAAAAAAATGGAGCATTCTCCAACCAAAATATTTTATATCGGGATTTTTCTCCGTATCGATAATGGAATATTTTCCTAAATAATTACTAATGGGTATATCTCTCAGCACATAAAATGATTCGGGTTTCCATGTCTTGTAATTGTAATTATAGGGAATCTCTCGACGCTCATTTACTTGTAATGGTAATCTATAAATATATGAGTCCCCTTTATAATTTATATATTTATGTGATAAAAAATTATATCTGTAGTGTTTTTTTAATTTTTCGTTTTGACTCGGTAATGAATCCGCTGCATAATGATTTTGTTTCCCGTAATGAATTAATCGGACTTTTTTATCTGAACCAAAGTAGTTTGAGTTTTCATTTTGATGACACTGATTAACTCTATTTCGCCATTTTTGCGGGACTAATCTGGACCATCTAGTCTGAGATAAATTATATGGATAATGACTCCTTAACCAGTTTTTCCATTCATTCATTACAGAATTTTGCATTCCAGAATTTTGAAATTTTTTATGTCCTGATTCAGAATGAAATATGCCTTGTGTTACAAAAGAATCCTTTATTCTATCCTTAAGAAAAAAGGATGTTCTGTGATATTGATATTGAAGTACAGATCGCAAGTGATTCTTGTTAATCATTTTGGTTTGTGATAATTTGTAAAATACATATGCTTGCGATAAGGAGGTTAGGTCACAAAGAATATGTGAATTATTATTACTAATATTAGAAAAAGAAAATGGCCTTTTTATAGTCGAAATAAAGTTCATTTTTTTTTCATTTGTTTCATGAATTCCTTCTTGTTCTTTATTTATTTCATCATTGAAAATGCATTTCTTAATAATTGTTGATTCAAATTGAAAAAAAAGTTGTGTATGGGTTCTAAGAATATTAATGATACATAGAAGGACATCCATGTATATCCTTTCAAATAAAAATTTGAAATTTAAAAAAGAGTGCCATTTACGTATTAATCGGGCATTTCCTCTTCTGAATATGTGCCAAATTTTTTGCGGCGATTCTGACCTTTTAGCATCACAACTTGTTTCATTAAGACTAATATTTTTCTCTGGGTTTATAAAGATTTTTTTCTTGTCTTTTGTTATTTTTTCTATTTGATTTCTGATTGTGCTTGTCCTATCAGTTAGATCCTTCATTTTTTTTTCTGTCAGTGAATAATTTGTCCAATCCGTGGATCTAATTTGAATCCATGATTCATGAAAAATATCATTACTAACTATAGAATCTTTTTCATTTTTATTTTCACTCGATTCAAAAGCTTCCCTCAATTGAAATAATTGAATTGGATTCACTTTTACAAGTTCGTTTGTTTTTCTTTTTATAAATAGAACTTTTTTAAGACCCCATTCCTTTCTTTCTTTTAAAACTCTTAGAATTAGAAAACCCCTTTTTTGAACTTTTCTCATTTTTTTTTCGAGTTCTTTATAAACGGGTTCAAAAAAGAAAGGCCGTTTTTGGGGAGAGCCAAAAGGTAGTTTGGCTTCCATTCCCCAGACTGTTAAAAAACAAAAATTATCCCCTTTTTCTTTCTTTTTGATTGGATATTTAGGATCCTTATGATGGGCTCGTAGCTTAGATTTGTGCCAAGGTTTCAGACAGAAAGGAAATAGGATTTTTATCTGAATACCGTCTGTTAACCAATTTTTAGGAAATTCTGTTTCTGATAATTGAACACCATTATAAGTGCATTTAACATGCATTTCTCTACTCCACTCTGTCAAATCCTCGTACCATTCGGGGAATTGAAATAATAATATACGGCCCATATTTTTAGCTATTATCAATGAAGGCAATACAATATATTTCCTAAGAATCGATTGGGTTACTAACATGGATCCCCTTATTACTTGAGCAATTAGAAAAGTATCCCAGGTTTCCGCTATTGTTATACGTTCATTTTCTTCTTTTTTCTTTTTTTTCTCTTTTTCTTTTGCCCTTTCTTCCTCAGAATCAGAAGTTTTCAATTCCGTGTTTTTCCCTATCCAATTACTAAAAATGAGCTTCACTGTTCCGGAGATATCAAAAGAAAAAAAACGAGTTTTTTCTATTCGGTCCAAAAAAAGAAGGGAATGGACATTTGCTTGAAACAGTTCCCAAGGAACCGTTTTACGCCTTTGAGCGCGTATGGACCCTTTGATTAAATGCCGACGAAAATCTGATTGTTGCGAATAACGTATCAAAGCCACTTCTTCCCCTTTTTCCCTCTTACTCGTATTCTTTATATTAGTATGAGTATTGGCATTCTGGTCGTTATCAGTAAAAATTACTACACGCTTGGCTTTTCTTGAACGAATTCCGCGATACCCTTCTGATTCTTCTTCATTTTGTCCTCTCTGTTGTTCCAAATCGGAAATAAATTTGTATGACCATCGAGGGATCCTTTTACTGATTTCTTTTCTTCCACTAGATTCTTTTTTAATTGTTTGATCATTCGCATCAGTTGTAAATACATGGAATAAAAATTTCGAAAATTTCGCTTGATTTTCTGAATAAATTCTTCCTTGTTCCTCGAATGAGGAAAGTCCTTTCAAATCTAAATTCAGTGTTGAATCCCCGGCAAATTCACTGATTGAGGTCAAGAAATGGACAATGTCTGGTGATAATAATTTTCCTCCAAATGGGTATATTTTGTGTTCAATTTTTTGGTAATTGGTAGAAAGGATACCATGCATTTTATTTATCCAAACAGTTTCTATGGAATCTTTGATGGAAGGTATTAAATAATCATTCATGAGTGAACATGAATATAAATTTTTCATTGTCCCACGACAGGATCCCTTAACGAAAGGATCAGACATTTTAGGCAAGTATTCTTGTTCAGTTTCATCATTACACAATCGAATCCTTTTTTCGAGTACATTCAAAAGAGGAAATCCCCTGTTTAGAGCTTCGATTCGATTTATAAATTCATTGTTCAGGCTATTCCTTTTTTCTTTATTGGTATCAATCCAATAATTATACAG